CCGAACTACTGGGAGTGAGTACACCCTTATCCTTGTTTTTGGCGATTTCGCATTAATATCAATAAGGACAGGGAACGTTTTACCTACTCCTAACGGTCGGAGCGAGCCCTTGAATAAAGTGGATCTCCCCAAGTAGGATTTGAACCTACGACCAGTCAGTTAACAGCCGACCGCTCTACCACTGAGCTACTGAGGAACAACGGGGGGTTAGATCTCATATACGTTCAAGACTCTTGTTCTTTGGACCGACCTACGACCGGTGCATGAACCATTGAGAAGCCCAAAGCTTCCTTCGGAACTTCTGGAACATACACCCCACCCTATATTATAGGGAGAGAAGGTGACGATAGCAATCCCCTTCGCCTCCCCGCCTCCAGGACAAGGGGAGGCGGCGGTCAACCATCACCATGATCTTCTCCACGATGCATATTGATCAATCGATCTCCACGGTGCTGCGGACCCGCCAGTTCGCTAGGTATACTCACTCCACCGAAGGGCAACAAAGACCTCTCTCTCCCTGCCAGGGACAAGGGGCCTGCTTCTTATCCTAAGAGCTAGAAGGTAATGGTGAGATAGTCTCAACTAACCTACCTTACCTGTCCGAGCCCTTCATTGAGTGAAACGAAGCGGACATCATGGCACTTGGAACTGCTATTCGATCATAGAATTGATTTCGATCAAGCAGGAGAAGGTCCCCCTGTCGGCCCTTTCATCTCTCTGCCCGCTCCATGCTGTATAGCCTTCGGATCATGGGCTGGTTGAATGCTGGGATACGTGAGATTAGATCCGATCTGCCCGGTGATTTTGGTAGATAAAGATAAAGTGGTGGGAAGTGCTGAAGTGAGAGGAATCCATATCAGCGATCGTACCGTCATTACTTCAATGATTGTAATTCTACCTGATCAATCACTCTTTTTTATCTGTATTTTCTTTCTCAGCATTTCATTTTAAGAAGAATCCTTTTTTGAATGATGGAATATCAGTTCTATATATGTTCCATATAGATAGATAGATATCTATCTATCTATAATGAAATGAATCCAAAATGGAGGAAGGGGGAATAGAAAGGGGAAGGAAGAACAGAAAGAGAACAGGGGGACGGAGGGGATGGAGAGAAGGGAAGGGGACGAAGAATTGCAAGGGGACATAAAAGATCGATCTATCGATACAGAGAATGAGAGATTAGTCAAAATCTCACATCAACGAATCCATATAAAAATAAAAATTGTCAGTAGAAAGATTACTGCAAAAAACAAGAATCCAAATAGATAGGAAGATGTCCGTCCCCCCCCTAAATATTTCATTCCCTCTCCTACAAAGAGACCCAGGATACCGACTCTATCTATAATTCCATCAATTACCCATCGATCAAATAAATAAGTTAGTTCAGCTAATCTCCGTATACCCATAGTAAATATTTTGTTAGAATATATGTCTATGTAGCCTCGGTAATATGACCAATTGTATATGACATTGATCAATCGGTCTGGGATACCCTTTAGCCGGGAATCCCTTTTATACCATAAATATGGTGAGGAGAAATTAAAATTTATAGGTCCATATAGGACAAAGGCCACGAATGTGCTAAAAAATGCTATACCAACTGAGGGAATCGCATCTACAAAAAATTCGGACCAATTTTCAGGATGGTTCTCATGGAAATGGTTCATCGATAGAGTCAACCGTTGGGATAAGATATCAGAACTTATTTCTCCTTGAACAAAAGAAACTCCTATAGATCCCACAAATAGAGTGAATAGTCCCAGTGCAAGTGAAGGCAATAGCATTGTATTGTCCGATTCCTTGGGATATGGAGGATCCCCTTTATCGAGAGGATGAGTAATAACCAGATATTCCATAGGTTTACCATCGAATTGTTCCATCTTCCCTGAGAATTTAAATACTCCTTCAGAGGAAGAAGAGTTCTTATTTCCCGGTAATTGTGGCATAGAACCCATTTCAGTTTCGGTGAATGTACCAGATTCTTTTTCTCCCCACATAGAGATCGAATAGAACGGAATAGGGTCGTTATACAAATTTACGCGGAGATCTCCTTCGAAAGCAAGAAAATACATACGAGACATGTAAAATGCAGTAAATCCTGCTACGGATCGAGCTATCCCCCCAAGAATGGTAGAATATAGCCAACTATCACTAATAATTTCATCCTTAGACCAAAAACAAGCAAAGGGGGGAATACCACAAAGAGAAAGTGTACCTAAAAGAAAGGTTGTTCCTGTAATTGGCATGTATTTACTTAAACCACCCATGAGAGCCATATTCTGACTTTCAGCGGGGCAATATCCAACAAGAGATTCCATGGAATGAATCACTGATCCAGATCCTAGGAACAATAACGCTTTAGAATAGGCATGTGTAATCGGATGGAACAAAGCAGCTCGATAAGAACCTGTACCTAGAGCTAACACCATATAACCTGATTGGGACATAGTAGAATAAGCCAAACCTCTTTTAAGATCACTTTGAGCAAGAGCCATAGTCGCTCCCAATAGAGCCGTTATTCCACCTGTCCAAGAGATGAGATTCATTATGAAAGGTAGAGCTTTGAAAAGAGGGAACAATCGAGCTACGAGAAAAATTCCTGCTGCTACCATAGTAGCGGCATGTATAAGAGCTGATATAGGGGTAGGCCCTTCCATAGCATCAGGTAACCATACATGAAGTGGAAATTGTGCGGATTTAGCTACTGGACCTAAAAATAAGAGAAAAGCACACAGAGTAGCAAAGAATGAACTAACTTCATTACTAGCAATCGATTCGTTAGATCTTCCCAATAAATATCTAAATTCGAAACTACCCGTTATCTGATAAAATCCTAGAATTCCTAATAATAGTCCAAAATCTCCTATACGATTAGTAATAAACGCTTTTTGACAGGCATTGGCTGCACTGGGTCGAGTAAACCAGGAACCTATTAATAAATAAGAACACATTCCTACTAATTCCCAAAATATATATATTTGTACCAGATTAGGGCTAATCACTAGTCCCAACATAGAAGCATTAAAAAGACTAAGATAAGCAAAGAACCTCACATATCCTTGGTCATGAGACATATAATTATCACTGTAGATCATAACCATGATTCCGACAGTAGTAACTGATATTGGCATAATGGAAGTAAGTGGATCGATCAAATAGCCCAACTCTGGGGAAAAATTCTTATTAATGGTCCAGGACCATAAATATTGATAGACGGGACCACCTGTAATTTGCTGCAAGAATAGATTGAAAGAAAGGAGCATAGCTATACCTAGCAGGGAAATGCTGATAAGAGCCCATATATGATGAAGACCCCTGGTTGCCCTTGGAAAAAGTAAGGATCCCGATCCTATTGGCACAGAGGCTGAAAGTGGAAGGAAAGGCACGATCCAAACATATTTATATATAAGTTCCATAGGAAGATCGAGTAATTTTTAGAAAGATTTTTTCTCTTTTTTTTTTTATTTTTTTTTTTTTTTTTTTCATTTCCCATTACTGGTTTCCGATCCACTGGATTACGAAAGGAACAAATCAAAAGGGGTCGTAAATCAGGAGGAACGATGGGATGGATTCCATCCATCTATTTTTCCTTCTCCTTCCACAAATAGAAAGTTCGAGCTGATTAATCATTAATTAATATGAAATGCCAGATGAATAGGAACCCTAGTTTCTTCAGGTACTCATCAACGAGATAGAGTTGTGCACATCCAAAATTGTACACTTTTCCCATATATTATCTTATATCACATAGATTTTTATAAACCAATAGAGATGTTTGACACTCTGGTCCTGCAAAAATATTCATGATAAAACCTGACAAGAATCGAACCAATTAGAGAGCTATTCTAGATTATAATATTTGATCGAATCTGTTCGATACATATTCGCTCCTAATCTTAAATAACAAGTATATACGTAATAATTGGAATCAGGAGTGAACAACTCCGAACGGGCCAGATAGATCTTATGGTATTTGTCACTCCACATCATTAGGATTAGGACCGGATGGATGGACGGAATGCCAAAATATCCATTTATTACTATTGATTTACCATAGATCTATTACTAATATCAGACATTCTCGGCTGTAAAATGAAATAAGAGGGATAATCCCACAGGATTCTCCTGGAGATGAACTGACCAATTAAGTAAGAAATGCATTTCCTAGAAAGAGGACACGGTGTACGTAGGTTAAGACATCAACAAAATTCGATTTGATCCGTAGTAGATTCTATCTGTCCAAAGAAATGAGAACGAATGGATTCTGCAGTAAATAAATCATTATTCATATAACGAAATAATGTAATTTTATCACAAATTATGAAGATTTCGAGGAGCTAGATCTTTAAACTTTTAGAATAGAAATAACGAGAGATATACGTACATATAGAGATATACATATCTCTATATGTACGTATATCTCTATACTGCATAGAATCACGCGATATATACAAGATTGAATATCAATCTAATAATATTTATCTAGATAGATAATATTTATCCAGATAGATAGATATGTACATATATGTCTATCACATCGAAATATATGAATGAAAAGCATTGTTCATCATGGCAGTTCCGAAGAAGCGCACTTCTAAATCCAGAAAACGAATTCGTAAAAATGTTTGGAAGGGAAAAGCAGATCAGGCCGCGGTAAAAGCTTTTTCCTTAGCTGAGTCTATCTCGACCGGTCGGTCAAAAATTTTTTACTGCACAACAAATGATAAGCCCTCTGGATCATCTAAATCCACATCCATTAATGAATCCAATGATTCATAACATCAACAAGTATGCCCCCTAGTAGAGGGCAATAATGGGAAAGAAGTCATTCCCTGGCTCTTTCGAACAATACTGGGAACGATACTGGGGTCGGACAGACAAAGAGACAAATCATGATTCGGTTTCACTACAGCATTCATTTATGGCCGACTGAGAGAGGGGGATTCCTTAACCATTCTTCCGATTCTTAAACCATTCATCCATACTTCCTTTACCGCTGGGGAAAGATTCCCCAGCATCATTCTTCAGAAGAATCCCGGATTAATTTAGCATTACCCTTATTTATATTTCTGATAGCTTTACCTCATCAACATCTTGTTGAATATCTATTTATATGGATAGATATCTATTTAAATAGATATGTATTTAGATAAGAACCTCGGAGTAATTAGTTTAATTTTAAATAGTTATAGAACCTACGGGATCATCTGAGTATAGTATTCACACACAAAATCACTCGTTCATTTTGGATGACTCGAATCTATGTGTTACTGTGTCACTCGAGCGAATTATTGCTCAGATCTCGGTGAATAATTCCTAATTCCTAATTTCAGATATCGGGATTCATCTTTCTCTTACTCTTCTTATTCCATTCGGGATTTCACACAATTGCTAGATACAGAATAAGAACTTAATAGATCCATTTTACTCCTCAACGGTTATCTCCTTTATGGTCATATAGAGAAAGTGCTCGATTTTTTAAGATGACTCATGGCTAGAGATACAATAACTCTAGCCATTTATGACCCGTTTTCAAGAACATAGGAAGAACATAATTCTAAGGGGACTGGCCAAAGTATAGATGTATAACTTTGCGCAACATCTTAGTATATCTGATCCCCGCCCGTCATTGGCCCCCCATTAATGGCCTAGCTCTCACTTTCCAGAACGTGATTTAAGGGGAATAAATAATCCATTTTTTTTTTTTTTTACATTCCAATAGCTCGAGAAACTCTTCTTACTAAGCCCGCGATATTCACAAATCGTTATCGGTAAAGTTACGGCATGAAATCTTTTTCCATGTATCTCTCTTCCATGTTCGGGATCTAGCTGCTTCCATTCTATCAAGATAATTTAAGAGATCTCTTGTTCAATGATGGAATTTAATAGGACTCTTCATTCCCCTTCGGAGCAGCAGGATTTGAACCTGCGACCTCCATCACCCCAAGATGGCACGCTACCAAGCTGCGCCATGCTCCGTTGTAATGATCAACATCACATTGATTCAATGTCCGAACTTAGATTTCGAACATCCCCCAATCTCCATTAATTACTCCCCCTGTTAAACCTGTTTTGAACACATTGACGATCTGGCACAAATGGGTTAGTATGTCTTTACCAAGCCGCCATGGTGAAATTGGTAGACACGCTGCTCTTAGGAAGCAGTGCTAGGGCATCTCGGTTCGAATCCGAGTGGCGGCATTCTTAGAATAAAATTCCGTTGATCTCCCTCCTATTCTGTTCAATTCATTTCTATTTATCTTTTCTTTATAATAGATCACTCTTTTCTATTGACTATTTTTAATTTATCCTATCGTATTTCTATTATCGATCCTATTTTAAAATCAAATGAAGAAATGGGTTTATTATGATATTCATAACCTTAGAACATATATTGGCTCACATTTCTTTTTCTCTCATTTCTGTTGTCACTCTCGCTTATTGGGGAACCTTGGTCCATCAAATTGAAGGGCTAAGTAGTTCGGGAGGAAAAGGCATGATAGTTACTTTTGTCTGTACAACGGGATTATTAATTACTCGTTGGCTTTATTCGGGACATTTACCGTTAAGTAATTTGTATGAGTCATTCATGTTCCTTTCATGGAGTTCATCTGTGATTCATATAATTCTAGAAGTGCGAAGCCAAAAGGATCGAGGATTAGGTGCAATCACTGCACCAAGCACTATGTTAACTCATGGTTTTGCTACTTCAGGTCTTCCGAAGGAAATGCAACAATCTGCAATGTTGGTACCTGCCCTGCAATCCCATTGGTTAATGATGCATGTAAGCATGATATTACTCAGCTATGCAACCCTTTTATGTGGATCCCTATCATCAATAGCTTTTCTGATCATTACATTTCGGAGAAATAGAAGGATTCTTTCGCTTCTCAGTGCGAGGGACAATTCATTCATTTGGCCCTTTCCCTCCAGGAATAATTTGTATTTACATGAACAAGAAAAGAGTGATTTGCAAAACACTTTTTATTTGTCATTCACAAATCATCGTAAATGTCAATTGACTCAACAATTAGATTATTGGAGTTATCGTGTTATTGGTCTAGGCTTTCTTCTTTTAACTATAGGTATTCTTTCTGGAGCAATATGGGCTAATGAAGCATGGGGATCTCGTTGGAGTTGGGATCCTAAAGAGACTTGGGCATTGATTACTTGGATCATATTTGCAATTTATTTGCATACCAGGATGAATAAAGGTTGGCAAGATGAGAACCCGGCAATTATAGCTTCTTTAGGATCTTTTATAGTTTGGATCTGCTATTTGGGGGTCGATCTATTAGGAATAGGTTTACATAGCTATGGATGGTTGATTTAGCACAGAACTAAAAATGGACTTGGACCCGGGATTTATGGAAGAAAAAAAAGAAGAATATATTCCATATAGTATAGTTATTATAATAGTATAGTTATTATACGGAATTGATAAATGGAATTAGTAATTTTTTCAAGTTCTTTCAAATAGTTATTCTAATATGATCACTACTTGAAATAATTTGAATTACATCCGAAACAAATTAATTGTTCATTATTTTGACCCCATCCTATTCCTCTCTCTTCGAGAGATGAATAGGATAATTTGATTGTATCCCATGACTATCTAGTTGACAATTTATCTGATGAAAAGTCCGAAAGGAGTTATTCATGGAAGGATCGGAACATAATAGCTTCCACTTTCTTATCCCATAGAGATAAGACTAAATCAGGATAAGGACCAGTACCTATTACTGGCAGAAAAAGACAAATCGAAATAAAGATTTCTCGTGGTCCAGAATCCTTTAAATAGGGGTTCAAGACGTTCAAAAACTTATATCCATAGAACATTCGACGTAACATAGATAATAAATGAATAGGAGTTAATATCATTCCAATTGCCATTATTGCAGCAATAACTATTTGAAAAGTCAAAGAATACTTACGACTAGTAATTATTCCCAGAAGTACCATAGATTCCGCTACGAAACCACTCATTCCTGGCAATGCGAGGGAAGCCATTGAAAAGCTACTGAACATAGTAGATATTTTGGACATTGGTATAGCCATTCCTCCTATCCCGTCAAGAAAAAGAGTACGTATCCCATCGTAACTTGTTCCTGCCAAGAAGAAAAGTGCAGCACCAATTAATCCATGAGAAATCATCTGCAAAATGGCTCCATTAAGACTCGTATCTGCCATGGAACCAATTCCTACAATTACAAAACCCATATGAGATACTGATGAATAGGCTATTCTCCTTTTCAAATTACGTTGACTCAGAGAAGTTAGAGCTGCATAGATAATTTGAACCGCTCCTACTATTACCAACCATGGTGAAAATAGAGAATGAGCATGAGGTAATAATTCCATATTAATTCGAATTAATCCATATCCCCCCATTTTCAATGGAATTCCAGCCAAAAGCATACATGTACTATAATGCGCTTCCCCATGAGTATCCGGTAGCCAGGTATGTAAAGGGAGAATTGGCAATTTGATGGCATGAGCGATGAAGAATCCTAAATAGAATACTATTTCCAGTACTACAGGATAATATTTATTAGCCAATATTTCAAAATCTAATGTTGGTCCATCAAATCCATAGAGACCCATACTTGAAGCTCCCATTGAGATAAAAATAGAACCACCTGCAGTGTACAAAATGAACTTTGTAGCCGAATATAGACGTCTTTTTCCTCCCCACATGGATAGAAGTAGGTAAACGGGAATTAGTTCTAGCTCCCACATGAGAAAAAAAAGTAGAATATCTCGAGAAGCAAATAATCCTACTTGGCCACTGTACATTGCCAACATCAAGAAATAGAACAATCGGGGATTTCGGGTAACTGGCCAAGCGGCTAAAGTGGCTAAAGTAGTAACAAATGACGTCAATGAAATAGGTCCAATAGAAAGTCCATCAATTCCCAGTCTCCAATGAAGGTCAATAAGATCTATCCATTCATAATCTTCTTCCAATTGGATCAATGGATCGTCGAAATGAAAATGATAACGAAATGTATAGGTCATTAGAAGGAATTCTAATAAGCAGATACCCAGAGTATACCATCGAATTATATTATTCCCTCTATGAGGGAACAATGGGATTGAGGAACCCGCAGATATGGGCAAAATAACAATTATTGTTAACCAGGGTAAATCGCTCATGATGAAAATGGAAGTAATTTTCTATAGAAAAACCCATGCTCAATATCTCGGGTTGAGTATGGGTTTTTACCAGTGAAAGAAAAAAAAGGAGAATAATAAATAGGAGATAGATCTAACAATTTTTGTGATCTATGTTTATTAGTAAGCTAGACCCATACTGCGAGTTGTCTCATGCCACAAATAAACACGTACACTCAAGAAATCTGTTGGACAAGCAGATTCGCATCTCTTACAACCTACACAATCTTCTGTTCTTGGAGCAGAAGCAATTTGCTTAGCTTTACATCCTTCCCAAGGTATCATTTCCAATACATCTGTGGGACAAGCTCGTACACATTGAGTACAGCCGATACATGTATCATAAATTTTGACTGAATGTGCCATTGGATCTATTAACTCCCATTAGTTAGGATGTCAGAAGTTATCAATTTGATAAGATCTTATAATATAGATCAATAACAAGATATTATTGATATCAGACGAATTAGTAATTGTACTATCAGTGATATTATGAATGGATATATTTATATCATGCATCTGTTCAGTAGGGTGAAGTTACTTGTATAACTTCGATCTTTCTGGATTCTACTAAATCTGACTCAATTGTGTTGGTCAGATACAATTTGTTAATGAGTTCGATATGGATTGAATAACGCTTTTCATCGATAATAATAATACATTGATTTCGATTACATGCAGATAATAGGTATATCTACTATATACATAGATTTGTGTATCTATATCTATTTATATAGATTAATAGATGGATATACCTATTTTTTATTTGTAGATTTAGAAATCTACTTATTCCCGATCAATCCGGAGATTCTATGTGCTCTATTACCATTTTGACAAATTAAATTGATCGATACGAGTCGATTTTCTGTTACGATATATTGCTAAAGCAATAGCTAATCCAATGGCTGCTTCAGCGGCTGCAATAGCGGTAACAAAGATCGAGAAGATGTCTCCCTTTACTTGTCGACTATCAAAATAATTGGAGAATGTTACGAGATTGACATTAACCGCATTCAGTATTAGCTCAAGACACATAAGTGCTCTAACCATGTTCCGACTTGTGATCAGTCCATAAATACCGATAGAGAACAAATAAGCACCTGAAATAAGCGCATGCTCGAGCATAATTGATAAACTCCCTATTAACCTCGATTGATCTAGATACGAACAGAAGTTCTATAAAGTTTATTATTTGATATTATCTGGAAGATCAAAGATCATACTTCTCCTAATATCACGATATTTCACTCGATATTTGACATTCAAACTATTTCCTCTCGGCGAGCTATAGTAATTGCTCCCACGAGGGCAACTAAAAGTATTATAGAAAGAAGTTCGAATGGAAGGAAAAAATCAGTTGATAAATGAGCCCCAATACGTTGAACGTTGTTTGTTAAGTCCTGTTCTAAAATTTGATTCGATTTTGTAGTCATAGATATCTCGGACCATGATGTGTTCAGGATAATAGTAATTAATGAACAGAAGAGACTCGTACAAACTACTAAAGTGATACCATCTCCGACGGTCCAGAGAGGAACAAAATTTGGATATTTTTGATTATTCATCAACATCACGGCAAACACGATCAAGACATTGACAGCTCCTACGTAGATCAGGATTTGTGCAGCAGCTACAAAATCTGCGTTCAATAAAATATATAATAAAGATATACAAACAAGAACCGGTCCCAATGAAAGGGCAGAATAAATTATATTGGTAAGTAGTACTACTTCCAAACCTCCTAATATGAGACCCAGCTCTAGAGGGACCAAAAGAATATCATGTATCGGCCCAGGTAGATCCATTATATGTACGGTAAGTTCCAATATTACTTCTCACAATCCCATTCACTAAACAAAGAAGTTACCCTATCCATATACCTATTTTATATACCAACATGAATATTCATACTGCAACTATTCGGATATGTAAATTAGATAGACTGATCCAGAATTAGATTGGTCAAGGATATATTATAATCAATGATATATCATTGGTCATATTCCTAGTGTAATTTTAAACAGAATTACTAATTCCCAGTCAATTCGAAAAAAAATAGGGTCCCTATTCATCGGTTCTCCCTGATCGGAACTTCAGATTGAATCCGGAGAACTGGTAACAGTTCTTGGATCTAAATGTCCGTCCATAGTTTTCTCGGACAAAGAAGTTGAACTGAAAATTGTTCGAATTGTAGAATCTTCAATCACCGATATTGGTGAACGTCCTAGAGCAATCTGATCATAATTCAATTCATGACGATCATAGGTCGAAAGTTCATATTCTTCAGTCATCGACAGACAATTTGTGGGACAATATTCGACACAATTCCCACAAAAGATACAAATTCCGAAATCAATGCTATGATTTTCTAATCGTTTTTTTCCGATATCTCTTCCAAAGTTCCAATCAACAACGGGTAGATCAATCGGACATACACGGACACATACTTCACGAGCAATACATTTATCAAATTCGAAATGAATCCGTCCGCGAAATCGTTCTGATGGGATCAATTTGTCATAGGGATATTGAATAGTCATGGGTAAACGATTCATGTGATATAGGGTAACCATAAAACCTTGACCAATATATCTCGCAGCTTGTATCGCTCGTTGACTATAATCTATGAATCCAGTCACCGTGGAAAACATATGGTAGATATCCTTGAATGGATCATTTCGTGTCTATTCTATTTCTTTCTCTTTATAGATGTATTCAATCTACCAATTTCGGATGTGTTACAGAATCTATTTTTGGAATGATATTTTGTCACAATAAAAGAAGTTGAAAAGAAGCTGTCAGTAATAAATTACCCAGAGCGATAGGTAAAAGAAATTTCCAACCAAGATCCAATAATTGGTCTATCCTCATTCTAGGCAAAGTCCATCTCGCCGTGATAGAAATGAACAAGAACAGATAAGCTTTAGCTAATGTGATAAGGATCCCCATCGTTATGCCAAGGACCTCACTAGTTCCATTAATAGAATCCCATTCGAAATATTCCGAAATTGGTATGGATGGAATGGAAAAGTTCCATCCGCCCAAATAGAGAATTGTCACAAATAATGAGGAAGCTAATAGATTCAGATAGGAAGCAACGTAAAATAAACCAAATTTTATACCCGAATATTCGGTTTGATAACCCGCTACCAATTCTTCTTCCGCTTCTGGTAGATCAAAAGGCAATCTTTCACATTCTGCTAGGGAAGAGATAAAGAAAGCTATAAACCCTATAGGTTGACGCCACAAATTCCATCCCCAAAAACCATATCTAGACTGTGCTTCAACTATATCAACCGTACCTAAACTGTTGGATAATTATAGTCGATAATAGCATCACCGTTCTCATCTCTATTCCGAAACCGTACGTGAAACTTCAGCTTCATACGGCTCCTCAATGGCCATCGAGAAGTAGAAAGAACAATCCTTTTATATTATCTCGTTATGCACCTCGCACAATGGGAAATAGAATAAAAGAGAAAAGAAACATCGAAGTGTTCATGAATTGGACCAATGAGATTCTGTCTGCTACAATAACAAGAGCTTTTGAACCTATCTTGACCTTCACAATTCTTTGTTAGTAAAAATTCGGATCCATTAATGAAATACTACAACAATTACTTTTTCCCACTATGGATCCATATTCCATTTCACTCGAGATTCCGTCAATCACGAATGAGACTTCGGCAGTAGTCCATTGATTCAAATTAGATCTTTATGAAAAAAAGGAGAAGAAACATCCTTTATCCATCTTTTCGTGGGAGAAGGAGAGGAGAACTGCAAAAAGGATTACTTCGTTCCTGATAGTCATTCCTTTTTAAGTAAATAGGAACATACTCCAGATCGGGGTTCTGGGGAAGTACTACTCGATCATCCCTACCAACGTCAAGTCCTCATTATCATCCCATTGATATAGAAACATTTCTCGAAATATGTTTCGTTATCTCTCACTAACCTTTCGTGCATTTTTGTGTTCCTGACCATCTACTTTTGCTCGATCTTCAGTATGATAGTATGAGCTTCATACAGTTTTTTTTTTCCTTTGCCCCCGCTGTCAGGCCCCGATACTAATATCTTAACTGGGGTACACAGTTTTCACTGGTTGTGCATGCCTTCACTCTTGTACAGGGGATGGGACTCGATCCTATTACTGCGAATTCACAAGCTGTTTGATCTCACCCATATGACTATCTAGTTTATCAGTTGGAATGAATAAGAAATATTCATCCTATTAATCTCTTTTCCTTTCTTATAGAGATAGGGGAAAAGCTCATATTGCAACGGATCACACGTAGAGATATAGATAACACACATAAAGCTAGAGGGATTTCGTAACTGATGGATTGAGCAGCAGCTCGGAGACCACCTGAGAAAGAATATTTATTATTTGATCCATACCCCGCCATAAGAAGTCCAAGAGGAGCAATACTTGAAACGGCGATCCGGAAAAAAACACCTATACTAAGATCAGCTAAAACGATGTGGCGGCCGAAGGGAATTACTAAATAACTCGAAAGAATTGGTATAACCACTATAGCTGGTCCAATACTGAATAACCAAAGATCCCCTCTAGATGGGATAATATCCTCTTTCAGAAGTAGTTTGATCCCATCTGCTAAAGCTTGAAGAATTCCCAAGGGACCGGCGTATTCAGGTCCAATACGTTGTTGTATTCCTGCAGATATCTTTCTTTCAAGCCATACAATAACTAATAATCCTATTAAAACTCCCAATATAGGAATAAGAATGTAAATTCTAATCCATATAAGACCGAAGATCTCTTTTAGAAATCCCAGTACAAAAGATAAATTGATAACTCGTTCCTCAGGATCCGTCGTATTAATCACCATCTTAACGATCAACCTCTCCCATAATGATATCTATACTACCTAAAATTGTCATGATATCGGCCAATTTCATGCTTTTAACCAGTTGAGGAGGAATTTGCAAATTAATAAAACCAGGTGGGCGAATTTTCCATCTCCAGGGAAAAATACTATCATCTCCCATTAGAAAAATTCCTAATTCTCCTTTGGGAGCTTCTACTCTCACATAATGTTCTTGTTTTGGTGACTCAAAAGTAGGGGAAGGTTTTTTACTAATAAATCGAAATTCAAAATCATTCCATTCCGAATCTTTGCCTTTATCGAGGCGCCGGGCTTCCAAATTATCATAGGGTCCTCCCGGAATTATTTTTAGGGCCTGTCGAATAATTTTGATAGATTCTGTCATTTCCCCAATTCGTACCAAGTAACGAGCTAATGAATCCCCTTCTTTTTGCCATTGGACCTCCCAATCAAATTCATCGTAACATTCGTAATGATCAACTTTACGAAGATCCCATTGTATTCCGGAAGCTCGTAGCATAGGTCCTGATAAACCCCAATCTATTGCTTCTTCTCTACCAATGATGCCTACTCCTTCAACTCGTTCTAAAAAGATGGGATTGCGCGTAATAAGCCTTTCATATTCAGCCACTTTGGATAAGAAATAATCGCAAAAATCCAAACATTTATCTATCCAACCGTAGGGTAAATCTACAGCTACTCCTCCGATACGAAAATAATTATGCATCATTCGCATACCCGTGGCAGCTTCGAATAAATCATAAATAATTTCCCTTTCTCTGGAAATGTAAAAGAAAGGAGTCTGTGCACCAATATCAGCCATGAAAGGCCCAAGCCATAACAAATGGGGAGCTATACGACTCAACTCTAGCATGATAACTCTGATACAGCTAGCCCTTTTAGGTACCTGAATATTTCCCAATCTTTCCGGCGCATTTACCGTTACTGCTTCTGTAAACATAGTGGCTAAATAATCCCATCGTGTTACATAGGGAAGATATTGGACAATTGTTCGGTTCTCGGCAATTTTTTCCATCCCTCTATGCAAATAACCTAATATGGGTTCACAGTCAATAACATCTTCACCATCTAGAGTAACAATAAGTCGAAGAACACCATGCATCGATGGATGATGAGGGCCCATACTTACTATCACGGAGTCTTTTTCTGTAGCAAGCACGGTCATATGTCATTCTCCTCTGATTCGTTTCATAAATTGATGGAAACAAAGGAACGGCTCATTAAGATCCGGAATCTAACAACCAAAAAAAATTTTGGAATTGAAAATTTCGTTTGAAATCAACGGATTTTTAGCCCACGAATACTTAGTTGACCAATTAAATCTTCGTAACGAGGTCTGTTCCTTTTGGACAAATAAACCAGAAGTCGCTTACGTTTCCCCAAAATTTGCCACAAACCTCTTTGGGATGAATAGTCTCTTCTGTGCAATTCCAAATGATGAGTAAGTCTCAGAATCCGATCAGTTAAATGATATATCTGAGATTCAACGGATCTTCTCCGTTCTTTAAGAATCAGAGATGAACGAATGGGCGAATTCTTTGGCATAAAAACTATTTTTCTCGAGATAGAATGAATGAGATTGATTCATGGTCAGAAAGAAGAATGAGATCTATTAATTTTTCCATGGTCCATGGAAGAATTTGTTCCGAACATTCCCATTTAATGACAGATAGAGAATTTATCTCCTCCCAGAGAAACGAGTTTCTCCAATTTGGATTTGCAGCGGGATACAGATAGATGAGAGATTCCTATATCGATAGAATCGAATAGATCGAATCCAAATAGAAATATCTTTTAGGATTTCGATTCATTCCATTGATGCGGATATGAATGTATTATGAAATACACTATCTACATATCTATCTATTTATCCATCTATCTATCCATTTATAGATAGATAGATAGATATCGAATCTCTATTAAATAGATCCCATTTCCTAATATAAAATTAGGGATACATACGTATTCTTAACATAACAGACCGACTCCCATCATTTGTATTGAACCAATATCTATTCATACAAGCCAGATCCTCTAATCGATAACTAGGCCAAAGAAAACGTTTAGTCATTTGGGTTATATCTATATCAAGATGTTTATCTCTTTCCATGAGTTCTTCGTAGTTTTGTACGTCCTTTTCATCGGAAAGTTCTGCATTTCCATCTAGATTATTCTCCAGATCGAAACGATTTAGAATTCTAAATTCTCTACGACGTCTCGGAAGCAAAATATCTTCAAAAATGAGAGAACTTGAAATGTTTTCATTCCCATCTCCAAGAATTCCTCCGTGTCGTATAGATCCATCAGAAAGATTTACATCTGCCCTTCCCCGGAACCTATTCTTAAATCTTAATGAAATACTTACGATTTTATACATCAGGAATTGGTCATCCAATACCCCAGATAAACGAAATGGTTCGACAATTAATATTCCATCCTTTACTGTTCCTGAAACATCCTTATCAATCGAATGAGACATTAGATCCAGGTCCAAATCTCCCGTTCGAAGATAGGGTATAGCAATTCTCTCCGGATCCTTCATTCCACTTAAAAGAGAACATATATTGATGTTATTTTCGAGTTCCCTCGCTATGGATTCTGCCCATCTAAATTGAATAGCAGTTTCAACAGTTTTTCCATCTTCCAGCAGAAATTCTACCTCATCGTATTCATTGTTCCCATTATCCTTTTTTTCTTTGTCCTGACTATTCAATCCAACATACTTTTCTTGGTCTTTAACATTCAATCTAACATATTCTTGTTCTTGAACATAGGATCCAATATCTTCTTTCTGTTGTTCTCTTTCTTCTCGGTCTCGGACATTCGATCTAATATTTTCTTCTTTCCTATATGATCCAAAAATATCTTCGTGTTCTTCTCGTATAAGCGATTTTCTTGGTATGATCATCAATTCAGTTTTATATGTATCATTCATTCCTACAAGTTCTGGGAATAACCAGAATCTTAAATTTGATCCGGAACGATCCGTTCTTCTTCGATTAATTCTCGGAGAATCGGTAATATCAAAATTGTCTCTTTCTTTCTCGTCGATCCATTGAGAATTCGTAATAGAACAAATATCCTCCTTGTCAATTTCTTGATAATTGAGAATATTGTAACCGAAATCCTTCTGATCTTCATCCTTTTTTGAATTCGTAATATCATGAATATATCTTTCCCTAGGAATCTCTTGATAATCGGTAATATTGATATTATCCGGTATATCAAATAGTTCCGATTCACGTATAATACTATTAGAGAGAATCTCTTCCCGTTCATTCTGCCGTACTGGCAGTCCGTTAAGATCGAAATCTTTTGTGAAATCGATATAACTATATGAGAAAAGATTGTATCTGTAACGTTTGTTCAGTTTCCGGGTTCGTCCCGGAGAAGGTTTTACCAAAAATGAGGGATATCCCTGTTGTTGTTCATAGGGAATGAATCTATTTTCTTCATAGGAATGAAGAGAATCTCGATTCTCAGCCGTCCGTTGCTTACTCATCTCATTTCTCCATCTCTGTGGTGCTATTCCAGACCATATCTGTGAGGATAAATTGTATCGATCGTAACATTTTAACCACTCTTTCCAGTCATTTGCTCTCAAATCTTGCGGTTCTTTAGAATCCAATATTCCTTGTATATTGAAAAATTCTTTGATCTTTCCTTTTAAAAAAGGATACGATGTTCTATATTGTAATAGATATTTTGAATGGGACTTGTTCATTGATCTTATTTGCCATATCTCGTTAAATAGATATGCTTGGGACATTAAGATCATGTCCCGATTGGTACCAACTTGTAAATCTCGTATCTCTTTGGTAATTGAATGGTAGTTGGGAATTTTATCCTTATTTGTCTTCGAAATATCGTTCTTCAAAATGAAAATTCTTCTGTAAATTGCTACAAGATTCCTCGTCGATCTAATACAAAATTGTATGTTCAACCTGATGAGGCGAATAACACTTAGGGAAATATCTCTGCCCATTCTTTCAATAAATAGATTTATTGAATAGGGCCATTTCCAAAAAAATCGTACACTTCTCTTTCTAAATTGAACAAGTATTTGCCGAATCTGAATCAATCGCTTTTTTGATTCTGATTCTATATAACTAGAACATTGATTATTTTTTTCCTCTAGATCTACATTAATCCCTAAATTTACTAGATATTTCTCAGTGATCTGTTTGATCTGATCATTCATTGTGGTTGTCCAATCATCTAGATCTTCAATAGTTGTTTGAGTTCCATATCCAGGTCGATCCTGAATCTCCGATGAAAAATTTGCACTACCCGCAGGCCTAGTCCCGATGAGCAATTGATATTTATTGAGGATCTGGTCATTTATTCCGAGATTTTCTGTACTCCTATTATCTGGTTGAGGTCCAGATTCCTTTATTCGTCCTATTCCTGATAGAATTGTTCTTATCAATCGTCCTTTCAATTCTTTGATAATGGGTTCCCAAAAGGAAGGTATTTTTTTTGGATAACCAAAAGGTACTTCAGTTTCCAATCCCCAGGTCGTTAAATAGCTAGAACTCGATTTTTCTCCTTTGTCAAATTGGAGCTCAGATCCGTGCCAAGGTCTCAAACGAAAAGGAAATAGAATCTTGATCTGAATACCATCCCTGAGCCATCTGTCCGGAAATTCCGTTTCTGAAAATTCAATCCCATCATAAGTGCATTTGATATGAATTTCTCTACTCCATTCCCCCCAATCTTCATCCCATTCAGGGACTTGAAATAATAGCATACGACCAATATTTTTAGCTATTATTAATGAGGGTAAAATTATATATTTTCTAAGAATTGATTGGGTCACTAATATAAAACCTCTTATTTTTTGATTTAGTGAAAAATCCAATTTGTCTGCTATTGAGAGACGATCAACTTTTGATCTCTCCCCAGAATAAGTTCTTCCCGATTTCAAGTCTTTATTTAGAAAATTCGTAACAATTTGTTCCAGATCTACTCTATTGGGCATATAAAAAGAATCTTTTAAAAAAGTGGGTATCTCCATTCTTCCCAAAAATAGAAATAAAGGGGAATGTGCACCCGTTTGTATCATTTTACATATTATAGTTCTACGTCTTTGAGCACGCATGGATCCTTTTACTAGGTTACGGCGAAAATCTGACTCTTCCGAATAACGTCTCACAATTCTCTGTATTCCGTTCGGGTCGATAATTGTTATACTCCTGATCTTTCTTGGACGAAGATCATTTATTGAGGGTATGAAGTCGTATTTACCGCTTCTCAAATTGTAGGACCATCGAGGCACAAGTTTCTGAATCTCTATAATTTCGAAAGGGTCATTGAATAAGAATTTCCCGCAAAAGGCAGAAATAGATTTTGTTTGGGTCGAATCACCCGTAGATGAATTTATCCAAAGATCCCGAAGTACTGTCCATTCCTTCTGTTCCAAATGTTCGAAAAGTGAAACTTGTTCCGCAGAAGGAAGACTAAGGATTAATTCCCATCTCATGGGACTTGTGACATTTTTCTCGCCACCAATTATACCAGGAATATCCAACAAATATTTTGCATAGGTCTCTTTATTACATGAAGCTATTTCCAATAGAACCTCAATATAAATTCTTCGATCATATGAGACTATTTCCAACAAATCTCTCGACGAGTCTTTTACATGAATCTCTTCATTATTTGAAGCCATTTCCGAGAAATCTATTCGATGAATTCCTCGATCTTTCAAAGAAACTATATTCGGCAAATCTTTCGTATAGATCTTCCAATTATCCGAATTTCTGATCATTTGTTCCGCTAATAGATAAAGTTGTTTTGAAATAGGTTCAACTTTTTTCTTTTCTGATAATTCATTGATTGAGATAAACGAGTGAACGGTATCTGTAAGTAGTGGTTCCCAGGGTAGCGGAAAGTTTTTGCGTTCCAATTCTCGCCAATGATCAGAGATCCGATCTTCAATTTGATTATTCCAGGATCCTTCCGCGGTGTCCTTCGTAGGTACCTTTGTCAAATCCGGAAGATCTAAATTGATCGAATCGCTCAAAATCCAAGGTGACCTTAATTGATCAATTATTCCACGGAACGGTCCATTCAGAAAGGGATCATGTATCTTAGGAAAGGAATCTCCCTGATAATTGGATAATTTAACTCCTTTTTCCATCACATCTCCAACAGGGGATCCATTGCTTAGAGCTTCTATTCGATTCCTGAATTCATTGCCCAAGTTATCCTTTCTCTGCTTTTCAGTGCAAATCCATTGATAATAAAGATCCTCAGATGAGGAAAAGGTATCTGAAAGATTCCTATATCTTCTGATCCTTTCCCAAAATACCGACACACTAGGTAGAGATGTGAAAGATATCCTTTGTTTTCCATCACTTGAACATGTGTCGAAGAAATATTGGGATACTTCGGTCTTTACAGGACCTGAGTTAGTAAATGGGCTATTTCTGATATATCGCAATGGCCTATTCCATCTGCAATGATCAAACAAAATAATGGGCCATGGTTGATCGAACCATGGTGATTCTTCGTTGGGGAGTCTTTTAAATTCATTTTGATCCTTATGTACAAAGTCATCCTTTATTTCTTTATTAGAAATAAGAGACGGTGACGGAGTTCTGCCCAAATATAATAAACAGGAATAATAAATAAGAATACTAAAAGTTCGATTTATATAGCGTTTTGATATAGTATAACCTATGGGTGAATCACGTTCTATACGGAAAGATACCAATCTTGCCAAATTTATGAATAGAACATGACCACCCAACCAACCACAAAGACTACTTATTACAAATGATATATTATTGCTATAACGAAAAAGAAAAAGGTTCATCAGTCTCGTTAATATAGGACTTGGTAGAATAATAGGATTTAGTAATTGAAAAATTAGGCTATCCATAAATAGACCTAGAATTCTAGAATTGTTAAGTGAATTTATGGGGTACAGAGATTTTGAATTTGAAAGTTTCTCGTTGGTATGGAAACAATGAAGGAACATGTATGGTACAACTAATAAAGTTATTGCGTGAGGTTTCCCCAATACTGTATAGATAGGTGAATAGTACATCGATAAAAAAACTATTAATTGTCCCGTAATATAACCACTTATAGTTACTATACCATCTACAGTTCCTTCTATAAATAAAATTCTCATGGGGGATATCTGAGAAGGACTAATGGGCAATGTGGTAATAAATCCGTAATAGAGTCCAAATAAAATGATCGGACCCGATACTTCTATCCTTGATGATATTGAATCCCATGGTAGACTCAAGATTCTAAGTATCATATTCACTATAAGTATCATATTAAAAATCCTTCTTAAAAAACGTGGAATGATTATAGAAATTATTCCAATATCTCCCATATATACATGGGAGATATTGGATATGAATAGTTATCATTTTCTAATTCATGAATTCAATTTCATAGAATTGGTCCCAATTTCAAATCGATCTTTACTTGATCTCTCCATATATGTGCATATATGCACACATATGTTTATAACATATATCAAATAGATATGCATATGCCATTAACACATATATTCGATTCGGAAATATTGAGGGATATTTAAAACTTGTTGTCTCTTTTTTTTTTTTTTATTTTACTAGGGTGGTCCGGCCCAAGTCTTCTAAATTGTCGTTACACCGCAAAGGTCGAGTGACCAATTCAAGGACATTCCTAGCATTAGCAAATCCGTGAATTTGCGCAAAGGTGAATTCAACCGACCATTTAGTATTCATTCCTCTTGCTTCTAATGGGTCAGCATGAGCCATTCCAGTGATGGCTAAGTCGGGTTGTAACTCACGTATACGTCGTAATTGATTATAATTATCCGGTTTTTCCACAATTCGTGGTATTGGTACACACATCTTTATACATGTATCTCGCAAAAGTGCTAATTCAGCAGCTTGATATCGTTTATCCATATATGGAATACCAATTTCATAAACGATCATTCCACATCTGATTAAGAATCTTGCTAGAGATATTTCTAGAAGATTATCTCCCATGAAAAATACAGATTTTCCATGTACCAAAGAAATATAATCCTTCAAACTTTCCCATATCTGTTTCTCCCTTTCCTCTAAACCCTGAGTTTCAATATCAAATACAGGACAAATCTTTTCGATCCAAGCACGCGTTCCGTCCGGACCGATAGGAAAAGGAGCTCCAATTAATCTACATCTTTCACGTCTTACCAAAGTGGTTGCTGTACGACTCAGAAATGGATTGATACCACAGACATAAACTCCATTACCTAATGACGGAAGATGAGTATATCTCTGGGCAGGTAACCAACCTGATACCTTGACAGATTGGCGCCTTAATTCCGGACTGAGTTGAGAAGCTACGTTCGAAGGTAGGGATCCAAAAAGAGCTAAGGAGGGATGATCTCCGTATTCTATGAATTCTCCTTCCTTTTCAAGGGGAGGAGGGAATTTTTGTATAGTTCCATTCCGTTCACGAACGAATAATCTCTGTTCTAGACAACGATGTGCCATCGCAGCTAGCACAGTATCTTCCCCTTGAGTAAAAGCATGATCCAGTCCGTTTGCTCTTGCCACTATAATTGGTATTCCAATTTCAGATTCCAATTTTGGTGCCATACCTTCCAAGTCCATTTTTATTATTTCTGTAGTACAAGTACCTATCCATATGATGACATTGGGGTCCCTATCTTTTTTTATCCGAATACAAAGCCTTTTCAACTCTTCATAATCATTCAATTGAGCCGAGATATCTCCTTCTTCTAATTCTGCCATTGCATAGCGAGGTTCTGCAAAGATCATAACTCCAAGCGTATTTTGTAGAAAATAACCACATGTCTTCGTGCCTACCACCAAAAAGAAACTGTCTTCAATCTTTTGGTATAACCAAGATACGCAGCTAATAGGACAAAAAGTATGATAATTACCCGTTTCACATTCAAAAGTGAGAGTTTCAGAGATCTTCGCTGACATAAATAGATTTCCCCAACGAACCGATCAACGAATCAATTGTTGATCTCAAACCATCGTAAATCCAAGCAAATTTTCCTGATTCTTCCCCTGTTTCCCATCATTAATGGGACTTAGGTAGGAATCGGAAAGTAAACTGAAGAATTTTCGATCCGGAATCTCTTTCGGTACAATACCTTCTGGTTGAGACAATATCTGATCTGCTATGTTCAAATAATATTCACACACATAGTTAAGGGATGGTTCAGATCCAACCATTTCAAATAAGGTTTTACCCTTGACTCTAGATATTCGAATATCTTCAATAAGAGGTAAAACTTCTATTACGGGCATTGGACAGACTTCTACATATCCATCGATAAGATCTCTTTTAGATGTACGATTTCCGACCAAGCCTGCTAATCGGAGTAGATGTGTACGAGTTTTTTCCCCGATAGAGACAGCAATACGATTAGCTGCGAATAATGCATCAAATCCATTATCTGTAATTATTACGCAATAATCCGCATAGTTCAATGGAGCAGCAAAACCTCCACAAACTACATCACCTAATACATCGAATAAGATAATATCATATTCGTAAAATGCATTTAATTCTTTCAACAATTTCACAGTCTCCCCTACCACATATCCCCCACATCCGGCTCCTGCGGGTGGGCCCCCTGCTTCTACACAATCTACCCCTCCATAACCCTTGTGAATTACATCTTCGGGCCAAATCTCCTCATAATGATAATCCTTGGACTGCAAAGTATCTATAATTGTAGGTATCAGAAATCCTGTAAGAGTAAAAGTACTATCGTGTTTGGGATCACATCCGATTTGTAATACCTTTCTGCCACGTCTTGCTAAGGCGATTGAGATATTACAGCTAGTCGTTGATTTACCAATTCCGCCTTTTCCGTAAACTGCTATTTTCACCTCTAAATCTCCCGTTATTAATTAATAATCATAAGAATTTAATCCTCTTCTCCGTTCCAGAATGAAAAGGGTTAAGTGGTAGTAATAGGAATAATAGATCCGGTCATACCAGTAGTTTAACTCTCCACCTATCCTAAGATGGTATCTATGTATACATCTAAATATCCAACATATGGATAGCAGAAACATATGTATCTTTATCTAACCTATCTTATTGTGTTCCGCACATAAACCGTTCATTCCTATTCCTTGTCGTAACGACGAGGGAAAATAGTGCAAAGAATTACATTCTTGATCATTCATCCCAAATGAAGGAAATAGGGAGAAAGATAAAAGAACAGATATTGTTCTCTAAAATAGATTATGAATTCATTAATTCATAGAACAGATCATATCCAAAATTCATAGAACAGATCATATCCAATTTTTATTTTTATATGGATTCGTTGATGTGAGATTTTGACTAATCTCTCATTCTCTGTATCGATAGATCGATCTTTTATGTCCCCTTGCAATTCTTCGTCCCCTTCCCTTCTCTCCATCCCCTCCGTCCCCCTGTTCTCTTTCTGTTCTTCCTTCCCCTTTCTATTCCCCCTTCCTCCATTTTGGATTCATTTCATTATAGATAGATAGATATCTATCTATCTATATGGAACATATATAGAACTGATATTCCATCATTCAAAAAAGGATTCTTCTTAAAATGAAATGCTGAGAAAGAAAATACAGATAAAAAAGAGTGATTGATCAGGTAGAATTACAATCATTGAAGTAATGACGGTACGATCGCTGATATGGATTCCTCTCACTTCAGCACTTCCCACCACTTTATCTTTATCTACCAAAATCACCGGGCAGATCGGATCTAATCTCACGTATCCCAGCATTCAACCAGCCCATGATCCGAAGGCTATACAGCATGGAGCGGGCAGAGAGATGAAAGGGCCGACAGGGGGACCTTCTCCTGCTTGATCGAAATCAATTCTATGATCGAATAGCAGTTCCAAGTGCCATGATGTCCGCTTCGTTTCACTCAATGAAGGGCTCGGACAGGTAAGGTAGGTTAGTTGAGACTATCTCACC